TTCTTTCTATAGTGGAGATAGTCGCACGTAATGACAGATCACGGCCATATTATTAAAAGCTTGCGGTAAGAAGGGGTTTCGTTCTAGTGCCCGGAAATAATATTCCAAAGCCTTTGTATGCTCTCCATTGCTTGTGTGTATAAGGCCTATGTTATAGAGTATATAACTTCGATCATAGGGATCAATTTCTAGTCGCGTAGCTTCATAATAATTCTGCAAAGCTTCCGCATAATTTCCTTCGGATTGAGCCAACATCCGTTACGGTCGTTCATTCTATTCAAAAAATCTCCGTTCCAAAACCGTACATGAGGTTTTCATCTCATACGGCTCCTCCCTTCTGTACATAGTACTAAGCGAAATAATCTATAGAATAAAAATAGAATTAGTCCCATCTCATTATGGACCGAAAGGGGCTGGTATTTTTCCAAGAAATCTCTAGCCAACCTTCCCGCAAGAGGTTTTTCTTAACACCAATGAATTCTATTAATGCTAGAGGAAAACGATAGCTCCAAGAATTTCTTTGTTCTCAACGCCTCCTATTTAGAGGAATTAGCCACTTCAACGATCTTTGATGGTTATAGGGGTATCCAAAGTACAAACCTGATGGTTGTTTGTTATCCCAACCATTCTTCCCAGCCCTGATACCGATCAGGAAAGGGCTAATTTCTAACAAAGTTTTTCTCTTGTTGATTCCTATTTCTAGGTGTAGTGCTTTTCTCCCCTATGCTGCCTATTGGTACTAGTAGAGTAGGATTGGCCTGTAATACAGAACCTATCCTGTAGGTGTAACCTTTCGCTCAATACTCAAATCTACAATTGAAGCATCTGAGGCCGCATCAATCGAGGATACACGACAGAAGGAATTGTTAGTTCACCTCACCTTCTCCAAGCGTGGGTTTCCTTTACTAATTTTGTTCTCTCTATGCGAACCCCCTCTCTTTCTCGTAAGACTGAGGTGTAGGTAGGGCTAAAAAAAAAAAAAAGAGTCAAATCGCACCATCTCTATAATAAGTAAATGCCCTTTTTTCCCCTGAGGTTGTCGGAATTATTCGCAATAAAATATTGGCTACAATTGAGGAGGTCTTATCAATGAAATTTCCATTTATACGGGATCTAGGCATAATTCCCAACCCATTCTATATAGAATTGTTTTCATTCCTTCACAAAATACCATAAAAACAAACACATTCGATTCTTATAAATCGATCGATCCATATATATGCTATAAATGGATAAGAGAGGTATGGATTTTCCGCTCAGCTCAAATTGTGTCCTTTTCCTTCTGTTTGGACAAGAAGAGATATGAAATATTTGACTAAGATTGGATTTCATTCCACTTTTCTATTTCTCAACAATAACTTCTCTCATCAGCTATTTCGCGTTTTCAAAGTCATTAATTGTCTCATACCCTTTTTTAGATTCCGATTGTATGGCGTAGCGTACCTTATGCAAACAGAATTTTAGGGTTCCTTTATTTTATTATGGAATAAGAAGAATTCTTCCATTCTCTTTTTCTTTGGTTTGGGGAAAACCAAAACTAAAACTTTTCGAGGGAGCGGAATTCCTAGTAAAAAAATCCTGGATCCTTCCACTTAGATGAAAAGGAATTTTTCCAATAGAACCAAGGAACCCCCGAGCGGTTGTGGTTGTACCTGTACTGCAGGAATAGGAAAACTCGCTATTCACTCAGTTTATTTTCCATAATAAGATTATGTAGGAGAGATGGCCGAGCGGTTCAAGGCGTAGCATTGGAACTGCTATGTAGACTTTTGTTTACCGAGGGTTCGAATCCCTCTCTTTCCGTTTCTCTTAATTCATCAACGTTAACGATCACAATGTATCAAATCAAATAACAGTTTATTCCAGCAATAATACCTTTATTTAATAGAAATTCTCTATAGTAAATTACTGTGGTATGTAAAATACACATAGAGGAAAGAACAAAAAAAAAAAGGATCCTAGGGTTAATCCATTTCTGCTAGTTGAATGGAAAATACCAATTAAGGGCCTTAGGTCGATTTAGTTCGGGGAAAGGGGAAGAGGAAGAAAATTCTATGAACCTTTCCTTTTTTCATTAAGTTCAAGTCTTACGAGAGTAATATTCTACAACTAACAACTCATTTATTTTGAGACCGACCCACTTCCTATCTAGGATTTTTTTAACTAGTCCTTTATATTGCAATGTGTCAATCGTCAAATGCTTTGGCAATTTCCCCGGGTCGGATGAAGCAATAGAATTTTGAACCAGACATTTTGATCTTTGGTTATCCTTCGTAGTAATAATATCTCGGGGTTTGCAACGAAAACTTGGTATATCGACTATACGACGATTAACTAAAATATGTCTATGGTTAACTAATTGCCGGGCCTCAGGAATGGTTGAAGCCATACCCAATCGAAAAAGGATATTATCCAAACGCATTTCAAGTAATTGTAGTAAAACCTGACCTGTTGACCTTTTTGCTTTTCCAGCGATATGTACATATCTAAGTAATTGTCGTTCTGTCAGACCATAATGAAAACGCAATTTCTGTTTTTCTTGAAGACGAATACGATATTGCTCTTTTTTCCCAGAATGGAATTTCTTTTTCAGATTACTTCCGGATTTAGGTGTTTTTCTAGTGAGTCCTGGTAAAGCTCCCAGACGGCGTATTTTTTTAAAACGAGGTCCTCGATAACGGGACATGAAGACTCCTTTTTGATTTTATTGAAATTTCATTTTACACAATGAATTTCATTGTATTTACATTAAAGAATACAGCGAAATTAAAACTGAATTAAACTAAAGGATAAACAGAGTAAAATCTACTAAAGTACCACAAAAAATGGAATTTCATCAACATCTGGATTTTTTGTATATATATTATTTATTTTATTGTTTTGTATCTAGCAAAATTGTAAGGTAGAACCACAGAATAGATCCTGGATTCTCCATTTAATTCGGAGAAAAAGAGAGATTCTTGTTCATGGAACATCGATATAGAAAAAAGCCGACTATCGGATTTGAACCGATGACCCTCGCATTACAAATGCGATGCTCTAACCTCTGAGCTAAGTGGGCTTACATAACAGAAATAGTGTAACAAATAGAAATATGTATAGTATAGGAAATCTGTAAAATGTCAGATCTTAATTATTAATCTTAGCTATTAACTAGTTCGAAATTTGAAGTTCTACTTAGAAAAAAATACTAGAACTTCATAAAAATCAAGTTAGCTTGATATGCTTAACTAGAGGATATCCTTAAATAGGATTATAGAATTTATTGAACTTTCTTTTTATTTCTCTAATTCGCAAATTGATTTTTCTAATAGAATAAAATCTATTCCAATTTCTATATTGAATTTGATTTCAGATATTTTCAATTTGATATGGCTCGGACAAGTAATCTAATACATAGAAAAGAATAATATATATGAAAGATATAATAAAGAGAAAATGCGAATTTCTTGGCATTTTCATTCGATCATTATAGACATTTTTTGAGATATTTTGTTTTTTTTTGTTATTTCTTAATAATTTAATGATTAATATTTCACTAAGGAGAACATAGAATCATAGCAAATTAAATTGCTAATTCTGATTAGAAAAAAAAATGAATATCAAGCGTTAGAGTATGATTTTGAATACTCTAAAAAAGAAGGGTGGGGGAGAGAAAAACTTTGGGATATATTGATTCGGATTGAATTGCAAATACATCAACGATAGAATCAATTCAATTCTGAATTGCAACAAGCAGGGTCTCTCAAATAGAGACGAACTGCTAGACTACGTCGAGTAATGAATTCAACGATTCCAAAAAAAAAACTAAGAGATGGATGAAATTACACAAGGAATCTAGGTCTCAATCAAAGAAAAGGAAAATGGGGATATGGCGAAATCGGTAGACGCTACGGACTTGATTGTATTGAGCCTTGGTATGGAAACCTGCTAAGTGGTAACTTCCAAATTCAGAGAAACCCTGGAATTAAAAAAGGGCAATCCTGAGCCAAATCCGTGTTTTGAGAAAACAAGTGGTTCTCGAACTAGAATCCAAAGGAAAAGGATAGGTGCAGAGACTCAATGGAAGCTGTTCTAACGAATCGAGTTGATTACGTTGTGTTGGTAGTGGAACTCCCTCTAAATTAGAGAAAGTAAGGGGTTTATACATCTAATACACACATATGGATACTGACATAGCAAACGATTAATCACAGAACCCATATCATAATATAGGTTCTTTATTCTTTTTTAGAATGAAATTAGGAATGATTATGAAATAGAAAATTCAGAATTTTTTTAGAATTATTGTGAATCCATTCCAATCGAATATTGAGTAATCAAATCCTTCAATTCATAGTTTTCGAGATCTTTTAAAAAGTGGATTAATCGGACGAGGATAAAGAGAGAGTCCCATTCTACATGTCAATACTGACAACAATGAAATTTCTAGTAAAAGGAAAATCCGTCGACTTTATAAGTCGTGAGGGTTCAAGTCCCTCTATCCCCAAACCCTCTTTTATTCCCTAACTCTAACTATACTATAGTATTTATCCTCTTTTTTTCTTTTTATCAATCGGTTTAAGATTCATTAACTTTCTCATTCTACTCTTTCACAAAGGAGTGCGAAGAGAACTCAATGGATCTTATGCTATTCATTGAATAGATTTCTTTTTTATTATAGTATAGGCAAGGAACTTCGATTATTAACTCTATTTTTAAGTATTATTAAGTAAGCCATGCACAATGCATAGGACTACCCCCCCCATTTCCAAATTTGGAATTTGGAATACTTTATTGATTTTTTAGTCCCTTTAATTGACATAGATACAAATACTCTACTAGGATGATGCACAAGAAAAGGTCAGGATAGCTCAGTTGGTAGAGCAGAGGACTGAAAATCCTCGTGTCACCAGTTCAAATCTGGTTCCTGGCACAGAAAAAAAAAGGATCTACCGAATAGGTATTGATACAAATACCTCGAGATAGGTTGGAATACATATTCGTTAATAATATAGATA